TTAAGAGCCCAACCGAACCATTCTTAAGACCACCAAGCCCTCTCGAATTAGTTCTACTGTTTCTGCTTTCTTTATACACCGGGGGGGAAATCTTGCACGCACTAAAAAGTGAAACCTTGTGACTATATCGTCGTGAAGACGGATGCGACGGGAAGAAGTGGCATTTGGAAGTGTTGCTGACTTAACATTTAGGTTTCGGCATAACAAAGCTTGCACTGTCTTTTCGCACTTAGGCGCACAGCGTGCCGTTGGTAATGATTCTACTACGGTGCCACAAATTTGCAAGCTGATCCTAAGTAATCGTTGTTGTTCATTGGATTCCGGAGGAACTACTTCGTTAGGATTGGGGAATTGCTGCGATTCTTCCTGAATAGCGTCGATTCTACCGTCGAGAGTCACTTGGAAAGTCTTACCTCGACTTAATATGATAAAGCCTATAAAACGACGAGCTACTATCATTTCTTCATTATAGATTGAGATATTCTTCGAACTTGATGCACAAATAGATAGAATAGCAGCAAATAGCATCTTTCTATCCTGCATATCCGTGGAACTCAATCTCATTTAGAAACGTTATCAGCATCTATCTTTCAGCAACAGAACGGGAATTTAGGAAAGGACTTTAGAATCAGATGCGCTCGCCCAGCGAGAAAGGCCCTGCCCCTTCAAAAGAAAAAAGAGAAAAGCACTTCGTATTTTGTAACTCTCTAGGAGTCATGTTTAACCTTGAATGCTATTAATAAATTCTACAGCAATAGTCCCTCGGACTCGGAAAGTAATAACGAAAATGGCTGACCCAATAGCAGATTCCGCAGCTGCCACCGTTGGAACCAATGAAGCAAATGATTGACCCATCATATCATCCGAAGAAACAGAAAATACCAAAAAGTTCGAATTCACAGCTAATAACATTGATTCAATTGGCATTGACATAATAGGAATATTTCGTCTATTAAGGAGGATTCCCCGAATACCTAAAATAGAGATGATCATAGAAAATGTAAAATATTTGATAGGATCCGTTTCGGGAACTTTAAACAGTTTTTTTTTCTTTTAAAGTACTTACAAATACTGTTTAAAGTACTTAAAACAAACAGTATTTGTAAGTAAGAGAAATTCAAATGTTATAACTATAACTCCCAGCAGACTTCCCTAGAATTCGAAAACGTCACGTAACACGCGAAGCACATCCAAATAAGTGTTCCCTATTATATTTTCTACAATGCCCATAGACGAAGTGCTTCGTTTCAGACCAATTCTGATAATGCAGCAATTGCTTTAAAAATTTAGTAAAGGAAGAACTACTTAATCCGCATTTCCTAGTAGTTTAGGAATATAGACCGAGTCGGGCCCACGTCTTCTGAGGTCTTGTTCTACTTGACCCAAAAATTGGATTTCCCGGTGGTCTTTTTCGGCCGGGCTCCATTCGGTGTGCTGCTGCATCATGTCACGCTTCCCGTTAAAGAAGTCGATAAAGGCATCTTCGGGAGTGTAGGCGGCTTTATCTTTCAAGCCAGGGTGCTGAGAAAGCACTTGTTGAAAGGTGGAATAACACTCATGTTTCTTTTCCCGGATCTGCAGATCCCTATTCTCAAAATCGAGTAATCGGGTATACTCTCTCTGAGAGTGAGCTTGATCCAGCTCTTGTTTTATGTGAGCCCAGTACTCCCCCTTTCCCATATCTAGCAGAAAAAGGCAATTGTCCTGCTCGAGTCGTACAATGCGATTTCGCATTGACGATTCCAAGCTCGCATTTATGACCACACCATGGTGGTGGGACGGTCCCGCTTCATCGCCCGCCACCCTTGGGATCGAAGAACGAGCCGACGTGCCCTCCATCTCTGTTTCGGAAAAGGGCTCCATTAAGACCCTAATCTCGAATGAATCCTCCGTCCACGAGGTCGAGCGTGATGGGCCGGAACCAGAATTGGAAGGGATTATTTCCCCAATAAATTCATTAAAAATAAAAAAAGAAAGAGCACCATTCAAAAAAAGACCAAAGTAAGAAAGGCGGACAAAATAGCAAAAAAGATAGATACCGCTGTATAAAATGAAATAAAGAAAGAAAAGTGGAAAGCGATACTTTTTATTCAAATGAATACATAAAATACGAAATAAAAAGATCAAGCATAAAAGAAGTAGTGCACAAAGAGCACTTTGCCCTGTGGTCATTATAGCGGTTCCTTCGGATCCTAGAAAACGTCCAATTGAAATCCCTACAAAGGCACCGAGAGTTCTAATGATTAGTTGAACAAGAAACAACATCATAACAAAAAAAGATTTCTCTTGTGCCTTTTTTCGCCAGCCTAAAGAGGCTGCCGGGCTGTGCACTTCAGCCCATCACATCAAGGTGACAGGATTCGAACCTGTAATCTTCAGGTCATGAGCCTGATGAGTTGACCAATTCCTCTACCCCGCTTCTTCCCCTTATCCTACCTTCTCCTCATAAGGCTTTCAGACCTCAACTGAAAGGAGAAAGACTCGCCATTGGTTTCACAGCACTGAGTAAGCATACTAATGAAGACCGATTTGGCCTGTCCATTCGCTCTAGGTAATTTAATATGGGCTCGACTTCCTTTGAGCTATGAGAAATGAATAGGGCTTTAATCTGATTCTTTTCTCTCTTGACCCCGCCCCGCGGGATCTCATGAAAAGGAAGGGACCTTTTTATCGAAAAAACTCTGGATCCTGTGGTCCAGAAAGTGCATTTCTTTCTCTGTCATTCCTACTTTCTTGATAGTTATAACCTAAAAAAAAGGTCGGTTCAGTCCAGGAGGCTGGTTTGAAATCCGGACTCGCTGAGGTTCACACACTTTTCTTTCTTTATGAAATTACACAGCAAGCTTAAAGGCGCTTGCGCTTGGTATTAATAGCCGCCTATAGAGTATAGGGGCTATGGAGAGGCGCGCAACTGTGCTTCCTCGCTTCGCCAAGAAAAGCACTTCTTACTGGGTGAAGGGCAGGGCCTACGCTCGCTTGTTCCTGCGCGAGAATCTCCGGCTTTTTGGTCAGCGGCTATCTGGACCACCATACCTTCTCTATTGCAAGCTACCTCTTGTTAACCCGGTTCTAGCTTACGTATACCGTTGACTCCTGTGTCTTACACACAAGGTTGACATAAGGAAATTCCTTGTTCTAAGAATTACGCCGTCCCCGGTCCCTTGGGCTTGGGGTAAGCCTGAAATGTGCGATGCCCGATAATTGTGCATTAGGAGCTCGCTTCCTTCCATTAGTCAATCGGACTATTTCACAAGACCTCCAATGCCAATAAAGCAGGAAGGGGAGGAGAGAAAGAAGGCTTACATGTTAGGTTAGGAAAGGTAGCTGCAGAGCAAGAACAAGGGCTTTGTACTGGACTGTCTATTATCGTTCGCTTGGACGGGCTACTCACCCGAGCTGCCCTGAGAGCTCTCTTGTTGATTAAGCAAACAAAACAGATTCAGAATGCTTCCTTGAACTTGTCTTATTCTTGAGCAGAGGTTTGTCACTTAGAAATAAGAATAGAGCTTAGCTTTTCGTTACCCTCAACAGCAAAACCGGACCAAGGATTAGGGCTATACCCTCCATCCGTTTATTCCATAGCCTATCGAGCCAAGCCAGTTCATTTTAGATCGGATTACGCTTTGAGGTGTAGCACCTAGTTAAGACAAACCGAGTCTTCGTCACAACACAAATGGAATTGCGAAATAGTGGTAGAATATAATATAGTATGACAACGGAACCATTAGCATAGATAGAGGAGTTCCTGATCCCAGACCTAGGGGTGCTGGTTCGAGTCCAGCTCGTGACAAGACCTTTTTGGTCATATCCGTTGGTATTGCTGTTACGGTTGAGGGTGCTCTGAGGAGGAGATTTGTAAAAAGGATTCAAAATTAATTTGTAGGGGAAGACCCTTATTAAATAACTTAGCTCGAACGTCCAGAGTCAGATGCTTAACCCATGCCATCCCTTTCTTTCTCCAAATGGCCTACCGAGGAGATGCTGACAATTGGAAGCTAGAAAGCGGATTCGTTGCGGGTCCTGATAAGAAAGCAGGAAAGAAAAGTCACTTCACTCCGATTTCCCTTAATAGACATCCATTTTCTCGATACAGTTTATTTCATATCCTGTCCCCTAAAAACTCTCTTCCTTCTCCCAGTTACTGCCTATAACGAGTAAGTTACTGGGCTATATTCATGCTATCCGGTTTTGCCACCACGCATGAGTTGAGCCTTGGACGGGACTGAGTGAGAACACGCCCTTCCCCGCCATCTCTTTAAAGAGCCAATCGGTGGAAAGATTTCAGGCCTCTCCTCAAAGCCTGTGTAAGACTGTCTACAAGCTTCTCTCAAAAATCCTAGCAACAATAGGCTTAAGCCGATCCTCCCAGAGCTGGCCTAATCAGAAAGCTATAGTGAAAGGCAGGCACATCGGCGAAGGTCTTATCATCGCCAATGAGACGATCCATTCTATGGACCGCATCCAAGAAAGCGATTGCCTGAAGCTTGACATGATGAAGGCCTACGACAGATTGGAATGGCCCTTCCTCTTATCAATGTCTGGACTTTCTCCCTCTTCTACCGGGAGGCCGCGGGAGTATACTCTGTCTCATCCTCATCCCCCTGGTAAAGGCAATCTACGCCCTCCCCTCCGCCTAGGATTGATTGCTGGCACGCACCTGTTTGGATGAAGCACGCGTCGTCTAACAAGGGATGGAAGCCATAGATTCATTGTCTGCTGTGCAGAAGCTTCCTTCCTGCACCTGCATGCGCGCTTCTCCAGAAGTAGGCAGACATCGTAACAATTCACCGCGATAGCTGCCTTTGGCTCTACTGTAACTGATTCCTCGACAGGCAGGCCTGATTCTGATGTGTTAAGCAACTGCACTAGCGAGTCTAGTTCACAGTCAGCAATTGGATGAGTACGGAAAGGTAGTCTAAGTAGAGTGCAATGAAGGGACTAGCTGATGCTAGGCCCGAAGGTAACGAGCTACAACAAGACAGATGTTCGCTGTCGGCTTACGGCCGGCTTGGCAGCTTTAGGGGAGTGCTCTAGTTGTCATTTTCAGTTAGGCTTCTTGGTTGGCATTAGTATTGGATTGCTCTTTGCTTCTTTAGTTCAATTCTTTAAATTCCTTAAATTGATGTGTTTTCAAGAAGTCAAATCCTGTCTCTAAGGCATCTAGGCCTAAAGAGAAAGAATTAGTCACCTTGAGATATAAACATTCCAGGCACTTTTTTTTTCTTGCGTGAAAAAGTTTGTTGTTAATTTCCATTCCGTTACGAATTAGTCCACACAAATCATCACGAGCTTGACGAATCCTTATGTGAGTGAAATTCAAGTAATGAGACGAATCCCTTCTTTCAATGGATCTTTTCCTGCCTGCGAATCTCCTTCTTCCTTTAATGAAATAGATCGGTCTTCCCGCTTAATCAGTACAAGATTCCCGTCCTCGCTTCTTCCGTGGGTGGGTATAGCGTTTTCCTTCCTCTAGTTCGAGAGTTGCAGGAGCAAGAAAGGGGCTTCCATTAGCATTAGTAGTTGTAGTTGGCACTCATCCCGCTCTTGCTTCCTCGAGCATCGATGCTGCAAGGTAGTTTACTTGCTTATATATAAGGAACGAAGTAGCTTGTTAAAGGAGTTCATCGATTGAAGTATTTCAGTATGAGTGAAGTTCCTGTTCTGTTTCTGTGCGTGGGTATCTTACCTATGCATTTGTCCTGAAAACAGTTCTTTCTTCAATGAGACGTGCACAAGGGAAAAGCACAAGAAGCCCTGCGATATTGGAAAGAGACTAATGGCACTATAGACACTTTTACTTTCGGGGTTGCCTTCCTCTCTTCCCACCGTCACCGGGGAGATTGCTTGCTGAGCAGCTGTCGGCGTAGTAGTTTTCTTTGAGTGGAGTTCCACCACACAGACTGAGCGGAAGACGCAAGACTTTCGATTATATGACCCAATCCGTAATGACCAGTCGGCAAAGCAAAGGCTTAATTCCGATTGATTTTCTATCCAGAAATGATGTTTTGCCCCAGACAAACCCGGAATTACTTGTTAATTACTGTCAGCAGTTAAGGGACAAAGGGAAGGTGACGAAGGTAATACAGTCAAGCCATCAAGCTGGCAGTGAGAGGTTTCCAGATGAGAGATTTGCAGCTATTCCTTACTATATGTATGAGAAAACCTTTCAGCGGTTAAGTCAGCGAGACCAGTAAAAAAAAAGCCCCTTTAGAGAGAAGGGCGGTCAGAGGCACTGTCAACCAACACCGGCACACGCACCTGCATAATCAACTTATCCCGAAACCAACATGAGGTGAAGGCTCCTACAAGGAGGGGAAATGCTCTTGCCCCAGGAACGACATGAAAAGAGAAGGCAGGTTCAGCCAAGAAAGCGCGTTCCGTTAGGACTTCGAGTTCCGCGTTCAGATTCTAACTCAGCAGTTACCGATTGGAATTTCTCAGTCGAGATAAGTAAGCTCTGTTGCCATAGAGGTTGTAGCCGTATAAGTTTGAGAGTGTATAGCTAGGCTTTGCCGATTGATAGGACCTAAGAATGTAACCGCAACCTTTACATAGCCTGGTGGGCGCCCAAAGGCCCGGCTGCTTGAAGCCTGAAAGAAAGGTTCCTATGAGAGGGTATATAGTGGAGAGTGGAGAGAGAAACCACTTTCTCAAAGTCTTGGCCTCAAGGTAGCTTGGGGAGCCAGTGTTGGCGAAAGGGAACCATAAGTTCCGTTTAGAAGCCCCTTCTCTCTTTTGGGTCTTACTTCTCAAACATCTCAGCGATACTGGACCCCTGTATCTGGCTTAGCCTGATCTCTAATAGCTAGATAAGTGAGTGAGAAAGGAGAACGGTCTAGGATAAGAGTCGCAAGTCTAGCTCCAACCAAGGAGATGACTTCATATCCTTGTTTGCTTGTTTGGAATGCAGCATAGGCGCTTCGGTCTCCATTAGTGCGGTTTATTTTCTTCCTTTATAAAGACTTGCCCCCGGCCTTGTCAGCTCATCTGTAAGGGTCGAGCGGTCTTCTTTTCTGTCTGATGGTAATGCGAATCTCGAATCTCTTTATGCTAGCGAATCTCTTGCAATTGGTCTATGGCAAAGGGTCATCTGTCCAATAATCAGTCGGAATCAGTCCACGAATGAGTTCCTTCTTTTAAATAGATGCCCTTCCCGCTTTTCTTTCTTCTGTCAGTCGTTCCAACCGGTCCCTTTATTAGTAAGCCTCTATAGGCCTCTATCTCGAATTTCTCACTTTAATCGGTTGCAACTCTTGCATCTGGAAAGTGGAAACGATCAGTGAGAGAGGTACGGAGTCAGCATAGAACGGAACGAACTCCAAGCGAGGGCGGTAAGGCATTAGGCTGTGGCATTCGACTTTCTTGCTATCCTCTCTGAAGGAAGGCTCAAAGGCAAGTCAGCGGTAAGGTATCTAGAATAGAAAGATTATCTCCGAGAAAAAGACGAGATTTTCATGCTTTCAATTGAAAGAGAGAAGGAGCAAATTACTCCTATACAAGCAGTCCCCTAAAAAGAAGATTTTCCCTAGTCTAATCGTGCCGCTTGAATCAAAGCTTCAATAAGCGCGGGTTCTTTCCCTTAGTAGATCTTGCTCTCGGGTGAAGTCCTTATACTTGGCTTGGCCACTCTATCACTTGGGCTGGGATCGCTTCGCACCTAAATTAATTTCCTGTTCTCCGGGCGATAATATTACTTCTTTAGGGCTATTACGCTTTTTCCTTCAACGGAAAGAGTACCAGCAAAAGCAGAGTGAAAAGCATCATAAGAGCAAACCGAACAAGCAAGAGAGAAGAGCTTCTTCTCGGCATCCTTAAGAAGTAGATTCCCTTTCTGGGCTACTTGACTACGCTATTATTGTGAAAACATCAGGCACATTAAGAAGTTGTTTTTTCTCTAGCCTTGAGGCGGTGAAAGTACTGGAATGGGAGTGTAGAGTAGGACCTCAAAAAGTCAAAGTCAAGCATTTTTTGATCCTCGGAGTCAATCGCTTCCTTAAGCCCGGGAAAGAAGAATCCCAGTCGAGGGCCCTCTTCCTACTGACTTTGCAGCGCTTACTCTAAGAGCGGCAACAGCAAGTACCCTTACTCAACATCTCTTTAACGGGATTGGATCAACTACTTATTTAGTTACGTTACGATAGAACCAAACTCAACGGATGAAAGAACAGCAATTCTCTCTTCATGCTTTCATGGGAAAAAAAAGAGTGAACAGTCGATTCGGCAAGGAGAGGTCTTACGAACACCAGGGCAATCTCGATGAAACTAAAAGGAACTAGAGAAAAAGATATGTTATGTCTTTTTTCACTACTCTAGTGCGAAGGTAGTGACTAGTGAGTGGAGCGAGTCTCATACTTTCTATGCCGCCCTCCGCTCCCCTAAACAAATAGGTCTACAACTTATCCGGTTAAGCTTTTATCCTCCACTCTCTAACTACAAGCCGGTCTAAAATTTGCCTATTTGGGCTAAGTCCGCTTTCAATTATAAAGGGGTCTTATTTTCTTTCGACCTAGGTAGTGAGCGGACTAACCCTAAAAAAGGGAGAGAGATTCAACCGCTAAAGAAAGCTAGCAAATCGATTTGAAGTAGGTTCGGGCCTCCCTAAAGAGGAGAGCCAGTCCCTTGCCCCTGCCAATTATTCAATCAGCTTCAAGATCTTTTGAATAGCCTCTCGTGGAACGCACCTTGACATAACTTTCTATTCGGCTAAGAAAAAGACCTCCCCCCGCGATAGATCTGCCTTAACGGGAGATACAGTCTGTATGGAACGTTCACTTAGTTGATAATTCCACCCAGCAGCGGCTTTCTCTGATATGCTCGCTACCTCTCTCTATGAGCGGCCGCCATCTAACCAGAATTTCAGTGTGTCGGAATTTGAGTACAGAAATTGGAGTTCAAAAGCTTTCTAAAAGTCTTCCCTTTATTTTATTATTCCGCGCCCCCCTATGATAAATGATCCGGCGGTAGAAGTTATTACTTTGAAAGTCAGGGTAGCCTGCTAGCGCACTACGGCTTCGCCTCCGTTTGCTTGGTCGTTTGTTCGTAACAACAAGGTAGCAACAGTAGGTAGATGAGCACCCCCTAGCGCGAAAGCCGTTGCTTGTTTGCTTGCAACGTAAAGAATCACTCTTTCTCCTTTGCTTTGCCGGGAAGTCAGTCCGTTCCGTGGATTTGATCAAGCGAGCTATCATGCTTTTTCTGGCTTCTGGCCTACCTTATTCCCAACATTCAGGTTGTTTTTTTTGGACGGCGACTGGTTCCTATAGGCGGATCCCGTTTTCTTTGTCTGTTAAGCCTCACAGCTATGCTTTTTCTTCTTTTGTCGAATCCGAGTTCTTCATGGCATGAAGACCTGCCAAGCCGAACTAAAGCTCCACAACCCGTTCAACCCTTCTCGTCCTGACTTTGCTTTCAATAGACCCCCTCTGTATCCTTCCCAGCGACCCTGCTTGTGTCGACCAGCCAAGCAGATGTGATTCTGCCTCTTCCTTTCCTATTATCACTGACATTAAGGTTGACTCTCTCTCCTTGCTCGTTTCACTCCTTTCCGTGAAGAGCACACTAGGAACCAAGTCACAGTGACAACGCCTTCCAGCGGTAGTCCTTATTACCGGAAGGGGAAGCTCTCTGATCTTTCCTTTGAGTGAGGGACCACTAAAAGACTGTAAGCTCGGGTTGGTTGATCAAGCGTAGCCCTCAACTTCTCTTTTTTCACTGACTACAGCTGAGAGCGAACAGGAACCGGAAAGTCTTTCTAACCAAGCCTGAGTTATATCGTATATAAGCTAGTGCTGAATCAAGTTGAGGGCAGCTCTTCTCTTCGCGAAAAAGAAAACATACGGTACGGTTATCGTAGATAAGGAGCGCCGCGATCGGCAGTGAGGTGAGGCGAACGACGAAGAGCTAGTTTTTGGGTAAGACGAGGTGTAGCGCAGTCTGGTCAGCGCATCTGTTTTGGGTACAGAGTAGGTTCGAATCCTGTCACCTTGGTGTGGCGAAAAAGATTGAGTTTTTGTTCTAACTAAAATTGCAGGCATGATTATGGCTTTTTTGTTAAGTTCGTTAGTTTCTGTGATCTTCCTTGGTCTTACCTTTCTATTGGCTTCCAAGAATGCGAGCCGAGCTCTTTTTTTTAGACTTTTGATTCCTGGTTTCCTGGTATCTTTGATTTTAATCATTTTATATTGGATTTGTATTCAACTCGGGTTGGTTGACTGTTTTTTAGCTGTCTTGCGTTACTACCAGGGCGCTATAGTGGGTCGAGCCCTCAGCTTTTTCTTAGTTCAATTAGGCTGCGCGGGGGGTCTGGCCTCGGCCTGCGTTTTTCTTTCCAGGGCCTTCCTCACCCTCACTGCCGAGGCCTCGTATATGCTCCCATCGAGCTCCGCCCCAGTGTCTGCAGGTCCCCAAAGTCAGCCAGTTCTGGGGGGGCAACCTGTTCTTCCAGGCCTACCAGTTCTGGAGGAGGGGCAACCTGTTCTGGAAGGTAGACCTATTCCAAAGGGCCAGGAGTGGAAAGCCATCTCGTCCGGAAATTACCTCGCCTCGGTTGTGCACATTCCAGGCGAGATTGATAACGTCTCGACCCTGTCCAAATTAGGAAGATTAAATGGGACGTTGTTGTTTTTAAAATCTTATGTTTTCGGCGGTGTCATTCAGCCGCACTATACCCGAGACATCCAAGAAGAATTGGACCAAACTGATGAGGACTCACTCCCGGCTAGGCTGGACTTTATCCGCCGGAGAGAGCTCGAGAGGTTTAGGATCCCGCCAGAGTAAATGGCAGGAGATACAGACGTGAGCAGAGGGGGTTCAATTCCCGCTATACGCGATGTGGCGAAAAAGACTGATTCAACGAGATATACCTTGCCTGCATTAAGATTTAAAACTTGTCGTCCACTTCCAGGAAATGTTCGGAACAGAGAACTTACAATAATACAACGCCGCATTCTCCGAAAATTGAGGAACAAGAAGAGATCTATTAAGAGAAAGATTTCTCCTCGAAAAAATCTTTACAGTTACATCCAATCACAAACTACACGAAAGTTGGGCCTTTTTCATGGGGATTTACCCATCACAGAGATGCACAGAAGAACAGAACGAACTTCATATATCCCTTTTCCACTAAATCCAGAAACAAGATCGGACGTTATTCCGGTTCGTCTCCATTTTCGTGAAACTATTCCTCAAGCAAGGCAGCCGATAAGTCATCGAAGTGTTTGTGTGAATAATGGAATGGTAAGCATTACTCATTTGAAAGTGTCCCACGGTGATCTAATATCTTTTCAAGAAAATGACGCGAGAGCCCGCGGTGAAGAAATAAGGAGATCTTTCTATATCGACATATCAGTTGAAAAAATCATAGGAAAATTCCTGAATAAAAAGGTAAGAATGTGGAGAAGAACCAAAACAGAATGGTTCCGCCTACTCAAAACTAAGAGGGGGTGCCGCCTACTACTAAAATCCCCGTTTTTGCAACGGTTGCGTTCTTCTATGCAAGAAAAAGACTTAGAAAGAACAAAGAAGTTTGGATCCGAAAAAAAAGTATGCTTAGGCAGTTCCTTCGCTGAGCACAACAGAATGAAGCAAAATTTGTCTCATTTCAAATCGTTCCTTCTCTTCGATAAGAAAAACGAGAAAAACCGAAATCTTCGACTACTAGTTCAAAACTCTGTTTTATATATAGTTTCGACCTATTGCTCCGGATCCCCCCATCAGTTTACTAGGAAGAGAAGAATCAAAAGAATCACCGATCGCATCCGGACATATATGTGTAGAGAACGGAGCCAAGAAGCAAGGGATTCGCGGCAATTCCGGCACTATTCAATAAAAGAGCAAGTCAAAAGAATCAAAAGAATCAAAAGAATCAAAAGAATCAAAAGGATCAAAAGAATCAAAAGGATCAAAAGAATCAAAAGGATCAAAAGAATCAAAAGGATCGAACTACCTAATAATTATTCGGAGGTGAATCATAGAACACCAAAAGCTGTGGTATCTTATGGACCTAACATAGGTCACATCCCTCACGACATAAGATTGAAAGATCCACACCTTCATCTTCGGAGCGGAAACGGACGTGGCCAAAACATATAAAGATCGGCGTAGTCGCTCGGACATATCTATCCGGATAGAGGATAGTCTAGATCGATTCATAGATAGATCTCTCTCCATATAGATAGGTATCTCCGTGGATAGAGATAAAGATAGGGATCCATCTAGATCTTGATTCACTATTTCCATTTTTTTTGATTCCGCCTTTTTTACGACAAGTTTTAAATCAGGAAACATCGTTTTTCAATTATGACTTGCTGGGTCGGAGCGTAGACGAGCGAGCAGAGCCCAGGAAACAGGGAAGCCCGTCATAGAGCAGTCGACTAGAAGTAAAAGACTGCTGGCCTGAGAGAAGCATGTAGAGGTGTATTTCTCTCTCGGGAAACATGGCCCAATTTCTCTTCTTTCTTTTTTATTTCGGTTTTGTTTTTTTTCACCCTGAAAACTCCGGCTTGAAAGCCCTATTGAGTAAGGTGCGCAGGAGCGCACTTCCGTTTTCTACGCAGGTAGTTCGAGCTTGCTTCTAGTACCAAACAAGGGAATCTATTCCTCTCCTTACTCGCCTAAACCTGACTTACTCTTGCTCTTGAACTAGAAGACTTTCACCCGCTGCTCTGTCTTCTAGTCGATTGTTCTGTGGCCCATAGTTTTGAAGGGGGAGACGCTGGAGATGTTTCAGCAACTATTCCTACTCATGTTATTTCCATTACAACTATTCCTACTCATGCGTGGGGATGGGTGATGAGATTTGCAGCCCAGGTGTCGAGGTAGTGTGAAAAACTTGTTCGTGAGACCCTCGTGACATAGGCATAGAACTTTAACACTCTACGGATGTATCATTATCAAAATCTCGAATCATGCATTGGCATTGCATGCTAAGTCCCCAATCACTCGTTCAGATCTCGTATGCCATGATGAGGCAATGAACATTTACCATTTTCTTTTTGTGGGATTGAGATGAGACTCTTGCGTCTTCCTCTCATCAGGAAAAATATCATGAAAGTCGTTATCTTTATGTATATTTCGTGTATAGCATCGCTTGTTTGATGGTACTTTATTAAGTTAAGTCGAGACTCGCTATTTCATAGTTAGGCGGTTTCGACCAAATCCTTTGCCTCTTATCACTTCACTCCTCCCCGTGATCATTCATTTTTTGGCTTTTCGTTTTCCGGCGGAGGAAGCGAAGGGCGAGCCGACAGCGGCTGAGGGTTAGGATCAAGGGTTGGTCGAGCGAGCTTGAGCTTCCTTTTCAGAAGTATTCGTCTAGTAAGGGAGGAACGGTTAGCTGTTAGGTAGGGCAGCTCTTGTAGCTAGCTCCTCTGGTCTTGTAGCTCTAGTTGGGCTAAGGGTTGGTAGCGCTTCTTGCCTTAGCTGGCAGCATTAGTCGCATCGCAATAGTAGATTGGTTGTAGGTTGCCTTAGTTTTATATGCAATCATACAATGGGGAAGGGAATTTTTTCTGACTATAGAAAAAATAGAAAAGTGAAAGAGAAAACGCTCAAATAGATAGGATAGAGAAAACCCGGCATCTGAAGAAGCTGCTTTAGCTGCTCTTCTAGCAGCTAGGTCAGCCACGTTCGAGATAGGCAGTTCGGTCGGCTTGTAGCTCTTCCTTTTGCAGCAGTTAGGCAATGTTAGGCAAGTGGTACCTTGCTGAGTCCCTTGGCGCATTAAGGGAAGAGAGGTAAAGGCTAACGCGCTACTTCCGCTAGCAACCTGCCGCGTCCGTTTTTCTCATCCGCACTAACTTCAGCAATTTAAGCGCAATCCAGCAAGAAAACGCCCTATATATATAAAGGCGGCACGCTATTAACACGAATTGGGGCTTTCGCGCAGCAAGAAAACGCCCTATATATATAAAGGCTAACGCAATTAACACGAACTGGGGCTGGTAGCGCTAGCGCGCTCATCCGTTGCTTGTTTAGATTCATTAGTTGCCAATTCGTTAGTAAGCGCCCCTAGATGCCGCAATCCCCAAAATGTCTATAGTAGAGCAATTCGTTAATAAACGTCAAAAGCGAACGCCCTTTACTAAACTAACGAATTGCTCTTGCTGGGTGCGCTTGTCAGGTAGTTGTTCTTGCCCTATTAGCTCACTAGTAAGCTAATAGGGGCTAGCAGCTGTTGTAGCGAGTCGAGTAGCAGATGAAAAACGTGAGCTTAAGCTGGTATTCCGTGCTTCGCCATCAAGCTAAAGTGACTAAAGGACTAGTCAGATTCATACAGGAGAACACCCTTTCTCGACGAAACTCGACTAAAATTCGGAAAGGGTTTCGGAAGCTAAAGGAAGAGGAAGAGGTTTTAGACAACTGGAGCTACGAGTAAACTGCTAACAACACCAAAGACAGCAATAAGAAGTAGAGGTCTCACTACCTGAAGTCCAGGAAGGTAGTCTCACTACTCGGAAGTCGTAGTCGCCCAAGCAAGCCAACCAGCCCTTGTAGCCCAAGCTAGAGCTACCCTAGAGCTACGAGCTAGGAGATTAATACGACTTAGAGCTACTTGTCCGAAAGCAAGAGAGGACAGGAACGGGCCCCCTATTTCCTCTCTTTTAAAGTCTCAATGGGCAGTGGCTTATTCGGCGCTATATCACAATTAATTAATTCTCGGGCATAGCTGTTCACGAAAAGTGGCATGGGACGAATGAATCCAAGCAGTAGGCGGCGGCGGGAGTCTGACATCCGAGTGAGAGGTCAGACCAATCCCATTCATCCTGGTCCGATCCGAACGGATCTTGTTGAATGAATTGATCCATTGTTGTATGCCCCTACTTCTTAGTGAATGTATTCCTACATTAGGCCGTACTTCCTTTGACTACTCCTGAGATATGAGATGGTGGAAACATTTTGTTATGGTGGAGAGTGGGGAGTGAAAACACCAATGCAGCAGAGAACGACCGCATGAATCGGAATCCACTTAACTTATTAAATTAAGACAGACGACCGAGAAAGAAAGGCTCCGCGTTCTCCAAGTGGTTGATCTTAGCGTGCTAGCCGCTGCTTCATTTCGTATAGTGAGAACGCTTTCTCTTTCTTAGCGCTCCGCCCCGCGGAGAATTCTGGTTGCGCGGCTTTCTCTTATAGGTCTATTTTATCTGACTTTACTCAGCTTTACCTACTTAACCCAGCGGTTAGAGTATTGCTTTCATACGGCAGGAGTCATTGGTTCAAATCCAATAGTAGGTAAGTCCGGCCGAAACCCCTGCTTTTGCCAGCATGACAGCAAGCACGGACTGGCAGCAAGGAGTCAACTGAATGACCAAAGCATCGGTTGCTTCCACTTGTGGCCTTCTTCGAGCGCCCTATTGAGGGAGGAGCAAGCCCTATTATTTTCTTCATGTATGTGGGCTGCCTGCCCCGTCCCGAATAGACGAACAGGAACAAGCTGAAGAAAGGCGCGAGAGAGAGAGTGGAGTATCAACTCACCTCCCCTCTTCTACAATTAGGTTCAGACCAGGAGGGCCGGAAACCCCAACGGGAAACCTTTCACCGCGCCACACGATTCTTTCGCGAAGCGCTCTCTCAGACGTTTCCACTCCTGCCCCTGCAAGCAAAGAGGTTTCAAGATACCAGGCGACCAAGTGAACAGCCCCGAGCAAATCTTCTAGAGAGCGTACCCTTTGTTTCTACTCTTTCTCTCAAGAAAATAAACATTTTTATTTTCTATTCTATGGACCCCTTGGACCTCCGACCAATGAGGTGATGACACATGCATGCGTGCATATGAACTTCTAAAGAGTGGGAGTGGAGCGCCTGGGTGGAGCGAATTGGATGATCGGGCCTTTAGGGACTTGGCTGCAAGATACGGCTCAAAGAACATGCTTTATTCTATCTAAGTAAGTCACTACACCTAACAGCAATTTAAGCGCAATCCAGCAAGAAAACGCCCTATATATATAAAGGCGGCACGCTATTAACACGAATTGGGGCTGGTAGCGCTAGCGCGCTCATCCTAAGCTTGTTCTAACGAATGAATTGAATAGTGCCGGAATTGCTCTTGCTGGGTAGGATTTGGGTCGAGGGCAAAGGTCGAGAGCTTGGGATTCGATACCAAGAGATAGAGTAGAGGGTGGCAGGTTATCCCCTGCTTGGGGTTCAGGGATAGCCGGAGAAAGCTTGGATGGCATTCCTTTCTATATAGACTTGATTTCCAGCGATGGTGGATTCGGAGTGGAGCCGGTCGAGGGAACAAAAGCAGGACTTAGAGTCCATTGCCTTGAATCGAGAGGAGAGGAACTCAATCAAGGGGTTTCCATAGCTGGGCTCACCCGCCTTTGTAGCTCCCACTGGAGGGTTCAGAGAGGCATTTGATCCAGGAGCCTCTTCGCTGGTACTTCCTTTCGAGGGTCATATGCAGCTACAGCAGGTTCTGGTGCTTCTGAGCCCGGAGTGCATTGCCTTGAGGCAGAGGGATGGTTGAGATAAGCTTCACTCGTTAGTTGATAGCTTCGATCCAGTAAGTGAAGGTTGAGGGAGAAAGATCTGCTTTGCCAGAAGATGGAGATATGGGCTAAAGCATTGGAATCTGGATATGGACTTGAAGAGCGAGAAGATCACTTTAGGCTCTTTCATTCGTTCCTGATGCCGCTTTGATAGTAATGGCTGGTTACCTCCCTCCCTTTGCTCCGGGTCCAGGGGAGAGGAATAGGAAATCAGTAGTTGGGATATTATGCCGGGGGTCGAATCCAAGGCTTTAGATATGGCTAGTTGGAGCCTTCCTTCACTGATTGCTATGGCTTTCATTTTATCCTGTTATCTGGACCCGGCGGATGGAATGAGGGAAGATAGGAAGTGGTAGCTGGGTGATAAGCGCTTTTTATGTCCCGGATGGATCGGGAGAGGAGGGAATGATTGGGGAATATTTTCGCTTACTGGCCCCAGCCCCTCATCGAATGGATGGTCAGTTGGAGAAGGAGTTGATGGGAAAGAAGATGGATCGGATTCCCTTTTTTCGGTTGGAGAAGATGGTGGACTCGGACTTGGAGATGAGACCAGAGATGGGTTTGTACCTTCATTCGTTGATGCCGGCGGGCTTGGTTCCGCTTCTGGGTATATATCCGCGGGGATTCTACTGATGGAAATAGATATGCAGAAGAGGGGGTGGCTTCGTACCTCCATCCCTGGGACTTCCTTTCTTTCTTCCATGGCTAGTCAGAGGAACCATCAATAGATTGCTTGGAGGCAGCTCCTTCGCATCTTCTTAGTTCTAATTCCGTTCCGCCAGGTTTCGGAAGGCATTGGGGAACTTGCAGATGGCTCACTTGGTTCTGAGGTCAGCTGGGAGCTGTTGAATGGGCAGAGGGAAGAGAAACAATGGTTGCTGTTGATGGCTCACTTGCTTCCCCTTCGGGGGGAAAACAGGTTATGGAGTCGAATCTAGGTCATTTTATTCTCCCACTGGTGGTTGATGGGCATCTGTATCAGATAAAGAATGACTTCCCTCGGATGGGCACCGGAACAAGCAGAAGGAGATAACGGTATTCGCAACCATCGGATAGATGCCCAGCTAGAGGATCTGGAGATGAGTGAAGCTTTTTAATTCCGTTCCGTCAAGGGCGGGGCTTCAAAGGCATTAGATGAGATCGATGGTTCAGCTTCATTCCTTTCGTTGGGTTGTTTATCAGCTGGGGTTGATGTTGGAATATCTGGTTTAGAGCCTGCATTGGCCTTCCGCGGGCTTTCCCTGGTCCCTGGCTGGCGGAAAGAGAGAAGGAGTTGCCGGGGTTAGATTGCTTGTTTGTTCGTTTGGGCAGATCATTGGTTTTGAGGCCCACCCAGCAAGAGCAATTCGTTAGCTTCAACCCGCAATAACTATTCAATTGCGAGTTGAGGCCCGCAATCCATAAGAGCAATTCGTTAATAAACGTCAAAAGCGAACTTTCGAATTGCGTTTTCTTGTGAATTACGAGTTGAGGGGCCCGTTTGCGTAGTAGTTTGCTGGGTGGAAGCTGGCGCTGGCGGCAGGGCTTGCTTAACCGGATACACGGAATTGGGATCTCTCTCGCATGCAAATATTTCTATCGGGAAACCCTCGAAACTTCTATTATCGTTGGTAGGAGCGGCGGGATGATGATGAGTATATAAAAAAATATGAGACCAAGCAAGAAAAATGGGTAATGGATGAAATAACGATTTGGAAAACAGGGATTCTCTACAATGACACTATCTATGGGCCAATTGAAAGGGATGTAGCGCAGCTTGGTAGCGCGTTTGTTTTGGGTACAAAATGTCACGGGTTCAAATCCTGTCATCCCTATCTATTACTTCTCCTCTGGGCAGTCACGAGGGATCAATTGAGATCGATTCAAATTGGACATACATAATCTTTCTTTTTATGATACTATATGCATGGGGGTAAAAAAAGAATCCTTTTCTTTACGGTCTTATCTATTGTGATAAGAAAGCGCTCTTAGTTCAGTTCGGTAGAACGCGGGTCTCCAAAACCCGATGTCGTAGGTTCAAATCCTACAGAGCGTGCTTCTGTTCTTCTTGGGTCGAATTACAAGTAAATAACTTTACTAACTTGAACAGCAACCTAAATTTTACCTCCTGCGGATTAAAGAAAGGAGGAGGTAAAAAAAAAGATGTTACTTAATCAAAGGTCCAACTGATCACCCCGTCTGTATTGCAAATACGCAGTTACGAATAACCCAGCCAAAGTAATAGGAATTAGGCCTAACACGATTCCAAATAGTAAAACTTCAATCATTTCGATTTGTTTTAAAGGGGAAAAAGAGAGGGAATATCTATCCCTAAATATTAATCCGAATCGCCGTTGTCTAATAATAACTCAATGACCAAGAATTGACAATTGACGCGGGAAGGAACTATAGAATACCTGGAATCTCACAGAAAGATTTATTTTTTCATTTTTCATTCAATGAATTTCAAATAAGTCGTATCTTGCTCAGACCAATAAATAGAGCTGAAGTTATAGTTAAAGCCGCCAGTAGAAAACCGAAATAACTAGTTATAGTAGGCATGAAGGAACTAAATGGGATACGTTCTATTTATATTATACATTTTTTTTTTAACTTACCGACCGTTATATTATACATTGATAATAAAAAAGACCAATTGACAGCCCAGCCAATGGAAAGTTTTTGATTCATCAGTAATCGATTATCATTATAGACGGCACTAACAAAGATAGAGTGACAGAGGTAGAAAAAAACAAAGATTGATTCATCATCTGTGACATCAGTTGTCGGATCTAGTCCTGTGATTCCGAATCAACAGATTCATTGAGCAACTCTTGAGTCAAGTAATAGTAATAAGAACTGTGTCGTGTAACTTCATTAATAAAATAGGGCGCCACATCGAGAGGTTTTCCAGCGCCCATCAGAAAGAGCCAGAAAAAGCCCCCCCCAAAAAATGGTCTTCCACGGAGGGGTAGACATGCCACTAGATCCGACAACTAAGGATGAGAGAGCCTGTTCAGGGATCCTGGCTGCGAGCAACCATCGTATGTATTCTATTAGGCTTTCCCTATCGAATTGAAAGTCGGAATAGAAGAGATGCACTGGTCGAACACTCTCAACCGGGTGAACAGAAGAAGATGTGGGATCATTGCTTGGTATATCTTTTTTCGGGAAGATCAAGGACAATGAAAACCCATAAAAGGAATGAAGTACGAAAGCTAGAACAGAACAACCTTTAGCGCTTCGGCCCCCCGGCATGGTTGGGGGGCCTACGTTTGCTCCGTAGTTAGACGAAGAAAAACGTCTCAAATAGACACATGCAGGCTGGGCTGAGGCCTCTGCTGTGGGGGATATGAGTACGCACTACGAAATCCGTATCTATGGTGAGGGCGATCGGAGAATGATATAGCAAAGTAGATCCGAGAAATCGTCCAAATAAACATAGGGCATGGTGAGGAGGAAGGTCAGAGAGACCTGAACAAATAGACATGCGAAAAAAAAAAAACAAATCGAGATCGCGTGTCTATAAAGAAAGATGATCAAAAAAGAAGGTATAAATCAGATTGGAGCTGGTACGCAGAAAGAAGATAAGAAGATCTTCAAGTATAGAAAGTCACTGAGAGATTGCCGTAGATGTTGATACAATCCGGGAGAGAGATACGGACAGAGGATAGAAGACCAAATCAACAACAAAGAATTTAAGATCAAAAAAGCAGATCGGAAAGCCTTGCTGAAAGAGAAAAACACTCTAGGTACGTAAAAGGATTTGCAATACTCAAATGATGACCCGTAGAACCTTCCAAGAAAGCATTCGAGCCTTTGTCCATCTTGATCGCTAGAGGGAACACTCGAGAAGATACGCCGTCGTGAGTGAGGAGAGCCCTCGAAAATATACCTGCTCAACCAGAACACAATGAAGGCCTCCAACTAGAAGGCACAACCCTTGCCCGGCCCATTCTGAATACAACCGTTCTCCTCTGTGACGCCTTCACCCAAGGGTTCCACATCCCTCCAGAAATAGCAAATCCACCCCCCTATCCGTTAATGCTTTTGTTTCCCCTTCTCGAATTCGGATCTTCAGAAGAAGAAGGTATTTCTTCAAGAGGCACTTCATTTGAGACTTTGATATGGCCGACTTCAAGCCATCCTCAATTCCCTTCTCCGTTGTGGAAAGTTTGATGGGAGAAGCATTATGATCTCGCCATACCTCCAACCTCAGAAAGATACCAACATCCTCCAGGGTCGGCGAAAACTCTCCCCATGCTGTAACGAAATTGTGACTATCACAGCTCCATCTGTGGACGAGGGCGGTTAAGCCATTCGTATCCTTCCTTGTATCGAAGTCTGCGAACAATTCCATCGACGACCCCCGCCTTTTGAAGCTTCAGGGCGTAGTAGCCGTTCTCAAACATTGCTTGGCACCATTCTATCTAAGGGGATCCTGGAAGTTAGTGAAGTGCGCACCTAAACTGAAAAGCCCTCAAAGACGGCAGTCATTGAAAAAGTAAGACGTTGGCGGTCTGACCCTTCAACGAGGGGTTGGATTTACGAGACTGATTTTGTCTCCGAGTCAGTTAATTCATGCGCCTCTGCCGAGATAAGGGTGGGCCTTTACCTGAGCTGACCTGGCTAAATTCGCTGTATATGCCCTGATTTATGCAGGAAAAGAACGAGTACTTATTTCTCAGTTTGGTTTGGTTTGGCGCGAAGGAAACCTTTCTACTGATTTTGATGGGCTATAATTGCCTTATCATATAATATCTTTGAGACTTGGCGCAAAACCACAATCATCAAGGTTACTATTCCCCAGCCCTTAGTTCTCTTCCCTGGGCGAGATTCGCTATCTCCTCTGCTTTACCTTTAGCTGCCCCACCAATAGGAGAATAAAACCTAACTATAACTAGGTAACTGAAACTCCCAGCAGCAGAAACTCAAGCGGGAACTATAAGGTGTATGTAAGATATGGTGTGATATTCTCGCAATGGATGCGTGTCATATACTTCTCGGTAGGCCGTGGCAATATGAGTGATCCGGCGGGAAAAAGAACACAACCAGTTAGCTCTCTTCGTTTCGTTCGCACCTTTCTTTAGTGAGAAAGGAGGACTGCCTTTATCATCATTGTCTTCATTTCCTGTGGCATCGCTCTGGTCACCTAAAGAAATTGTGGCTATGAGTGGTGACGATGGTGATATCGAACCCTACGATTTAGTTTTACAGGGAAAATGACAATCTATTACCGCTTAAGTGGTTAAATGGTGTCGAGCACACCTACAGTTTTGATCTTAAGTCGGCGCATACATAAATAGGCCGATGGCCGCTTGTCTTGATAGAGGCATTGTTGTCATCTTTATTCGGTCCGAATGTAGCTGCTGCCGTTGTAAGCGGCTCCAACATCTTTGAAGCCACTCCGCGAAGGAAACTTTCCATTTCGAGACCGGATCTCGAACTCAGATAGAAGCAGCGCCCCATTCCGCGAACCTTCCTGACAAGGTCAGACGTCTTATGATATATCTGAGCCCTGGATATCAACTGAACCGGATGAGCTATAAGGTAGTGCCTTAGCTTTTGGACGGCAAAGATGAGGGCCAAGCAGGTCTTCTCTGTTGGCGAGTAGTTGTGTTCTGCCACTACCAGCTTAGATAGTCTAGGTTTCATTCCTATTCTCAGAGTTCTTAGCTAATAGAGCGCCCAGAGAGCCTTCCAAAGCTGTGATATACAGGAGTATGTTATACCCTTTGTTTGATCGGACTCATCAAGACCAGCGGTTAAGCCTTAATTAGATTCCGTCGAAAGCAAAGTACTCCTATTAAAGCAAGCCTCGTCCCATTCAAAAGGGCACTCCCATCTTCATCAGCCTTGAGAACGGTTGGTTGACATCTGGATGAAAGGTTTGCAATAAATCGGCGAATGTACGCCCCTGTAGGCTTTTCAACTCATGAAGGTTCTTTGGAGGGGGAGATCAGATCAAGTATGGCTTTCCTTTTGATTTATGGAAATCCCGATCTATTTCATTAAAGGCCTGACTACGAAGCGCAGGAATTTCCCAGACGATAGACCGAATGCGCATTTTTTAGGGTTAATCTTTCTTTAGTTGGTGAACCCAATGTAAATAGATAGCGCGCTCGAACACTTGCTTCAAGTCAGCCAAATGGTCGGTTCTTCTTCTATGTGCAGTAGGATCTGAGTCCATTGCTTGCATAAGACGATCTATTGCTTGTCAATTCTTGGTGTAATGAAGGCCTATTGATCTTGATCAGTTCCAGCTTAGTTTTGTTGAGAGTTCTCTTTCTGGACCGGACCTCTTTGTAGACCGTCTCCTGAAAGACCTGCTTATCCTGCATGTGGTTTTGGGGCCCCCACTCATTCAATCACTTGCTTGTGATTGCAGCCGTTCCCCGAAAAGGGAGAGACGAGTGAGCTGTGGCTTATAAATAGGAAGATGAGGAGATAAGGGTCGAAGGAGATTCATTGGAATTAGGATTTCTGTTCATTCGCTCTGCTCCCGAAAGAAACAATAGAGAGACTTGCTCGTTCAGTCAGATACGCGACACCAACCATATCTATTCAATATGACACTCCTGCTGCCGAAAAGCTTTCAAAGCCATGTGAGACCCGAAATGATCTATAGTAGTCCGTCAACTCTCATCTTTCTGTTCACAAGATGTCCTTTTGAGCGAAACATTTGGTAGTGGGTCAAAGAACTCGGAAATTTCTTTCTTTCTTCTTTGGGGACTTCTTAAAGGAAGGTGTCAACCTGGCCACATATAAGCTAAGGTACCTCGCTCATTAGTCAATCTATCTTCCCCTGCATGGTCAACCCTTGGTGGGTCAATGTCTTGAGATTAATCATACACACATTTACACGTAGCGAGACCTATTTATAGTGGTTTGTTCCTGCATCAATAGTTGCTTGAAGCTCTAGTTTCAAAGAAGTGACAACATCATCAAAGATGGGAGGCACGCTATAATTACTAGACTACCAATATCAATATTGGTAGGAAAGATTTGAGACTTTCACATACGCCTTCTTCCTCTATGGATAGGGCGACGTGACACGCAATGGATCGGTTAGAAACGATGAGAAATTGATCACATCCTTCTCAACAGCCTTTTCCCGCATCAGTAGATAGAGTCGATTTCCGATCCTCCCTCTTCTGGGTTCTTCTTCTTCTTGCTGGAAGTGGGCAATCCTTATGACCGGGATGAAGGCATTAGCACGAGACTGATAAGGATAGGAATAAGTAGTTCACGAATCCCCACCTGAACTGATCTCCTCTTCGCCTCCTGCGGGAGTTTACCTGCGCACTATAGAAGCTAGGATTGCTTCTTCTATTGCATTGGATGGGCTTCCTCTCGTCTATTGAATTAGCTAGTAGAGTCTTATGATTCGCTGTGATCGAGGTTTCGTCCTCAGAATGGGATCTCTGACTGGACCGACTGACTTCCTTCATTGGCACGAGCGGGAATAAGAAGAAGCGCAGCGGGCTATGAAGTCAACCCTAGCTTATCTTATGGTTATAGTGCTGGTCTTTAGTTCTCGCCTGTACGCTTAGGCTCTCCTCTTGAAAAGAATCGAGTGGCTTCAGCTCTCTTGTCAGCATCTCATTCGGGTTCTTAAGGCTCAGACAAAGGAATGGAAGTTGTCTTTTACCTTCCCTTTTGCTTGGCTTGCTTATGGATAGGGAGCCAAGCAAAAGGGAAGGCCTGTACTAGACGGATAGGTTTCAGTAGCTAGCCAGTAGCCAGCCAGAGAGGTCTCATCGCTCAAAGAAGATGCCGGTGGAAGACTCCATTTCAATGAGTAGGCCCGGTAACGGCTTAAGTGATTGTGCATGGCTGTTTCGCTTTGCTTTGGGGCAAGGTAAGGAGTTGGCTCCTTGTGCGCGAGCTAGCGATTGAGTTCCTCTGTCGGGTAGCTAGCTCCGCCTCCGACCATGATAGCTATTTATGAAATGGGTCCTTCTTTCGGAGGTTCAACCAGCCTGGATAAACCACATCTGGCTTTGGCTTTGCCTCATACCCGGTCACTTGGACTTTGTTATCTTTTCTTTAGGATAAAGTAAAATAGGCTTAGCCCCAGCTTCTTATGGCCAACCCTAAACGATGAAAGCTATGAGAACTTCTCACAGAAATGAGATTTTAGCTACTTTAGAACTATCTTCACAAATGGAGCAGAATCAGAAGAAGGTATTTATACTCCAAAGGTTCAATGGGATTCTCGATATCTCCTGCTAATTATTCATCTGGTGGCGATGGGAGAATCCACCTGCTAAGCAGGAAGTACCAAGCTGTCTATCAGCTGCTTGCTGGATAGGACTTCGATGCTTGTAACAAGAATAGCTTCTCAACCATCTGACATAGCGGAGTCGTTCATTTCTCTGTCGAAAGATCGTCTTTTTGGTAAGGAGTGGATCCTTGTTATATCGATCGTGCGAAGTTGGTATATCTCAATGCAATGCACGTAAAAGCCTGGAATGGGTGAAACTTCATCTGTGGGTCTTCTAGTTGGTTTGTTAAAGGAGACTTAGCCACCTGGATTTGAGCCCCTTTGTCGTAGTTATCCAGTCACTTCGGCAGTGGTAGTGAGTCAAGGGTCAACTCCTTCTTCTTCGTCCGGTTTACTCATAAGGTCCAAGGGCCTCTGTCTTTCCTATGAGACTTGAATATAAACTTCTCTCCTCATGCGCGCAGCACGAAATTATGTTCCTCGGCCACTGGATAAGGGGAGGAACTATACGCATGGACAAGGAGAAGGTCGGGGCTATCATATTAGCAGTGAGACTCGGGGAAGTCGCTCTAGCCAAGGCGGCAAGCAGAGATTTCAAAAGATCAATGCTTGCCGCCCCTTTCACACACGGAACACGAACCCAATATCATCTTACAATAGGTTAAAACGATCAAAACAAATCACTCTGAAAGCCAGAAACCAGTGCTTTGTAACGCTTAGCTTCTCCTATGCTTGATCAAAAAGACCAGACTTCACCGCTCGGGTAGTGGTAGAGCTGTTCACGATTGAGCTAAGAGAGAGAACAAAGTTGGTTGTATGAAGGGCAAACAGGCAAAAAACTTTGCTCTCTAGTTAGAGTACCCCTCGCGGTATTTACTGATGTATGAGTGACTGATCACATCTCTATTAGTTACTACCAGACGTTATAGCGATCGCGTTATCGTCTTCTAGATCGCTACTTCCACTCAAGTACAGAACTACTAGCCTAACTCCAACTCACGAGCGTAAGAAGAGTTACTACTAGTTACTAAGAAGAACCGAACCCTGCTCTAAGAACTGCTAGGCAAGTGAACGTAGCGGAGAGCCGTTAACCGGCGAGCGAGTGAACGATCTCTGCTAACTCCCGAGCCAAAGGAAGAGCTACTTATAACCGCTCAAGAGTATCAGTTATGACTTATGTAGGCATTCCTACGTGCTCCTCCTTGCCCCCTACTTAAGAATCTAAAGGTTTTGGATTATGTCGTGACGCTTTGGTAACGAAGGTTACCGGGGTCTAGGTTTATGGATGGATTCAGTCAGCGCCAACTCAATCAATATCAACAACATGTCGTTACCGGTTAGGTTAGGCTTGGTTGATGACTTTGTCAGAAAAGAAAGTAGGGTTCGGGGGTTCATTGATTAGTAAACCTCAGGTGCTGGTAAGGTCGGGACCGTGGTCGTCCGTCTCCGGTTTGCCGGCCGATAAGATCTCTGAGATTGACCAGCCAGCTGGGGCTATTCCTTTCTATTGAAAAGGAGTCAGCTGCTTCCTCGCATGGAGGCGAGTAACTTCTATTCTTTTAACTAGCTAGCCATATGAGAACAGAGACATAGAAATTCTTTTCTTACAGCTGCTAAAGGATACCGGACTGCGACCCGACACGAATGCCAGTGGGCGCTATTGCAGTCACATTGGCCCTGCCGCTTTGTCGAACGGAATGCTATGTCAAAGCTCAAACAAATTACCCATTTCTAATGAGACGACTCTTTTATTTCTTCTCTTCTTTCTATACGCTATTCTTCTATCTAGCGCTTTTCTTCTATTTTCTATTTATATGGGAATCTTGTTAAGATTGAACATTGCCTTTCTGGTTCTATTCAACTTTGTTTTTAAGATTATTCCAGTTAAAGGATCAGGCTAAGAGAACGATAAGAGCATAAAGAGAGCCAAGTCATAGCGACTCTTATCATTAAGATTCGCTCTATTATGACAATACTTCTCACACTTTCGTTGACAATCTATGATACTTCATCCCGTGTCTTGCCCCGCAGTGATTTCGACTGGCCCTTGTAGCTCCGGGCGGCGATCGGGACTATAATCGCTAAGGGCAGAGCGTCTCCGTACCGTGAAGGAGACCTCGTACCGTCACTCTCAACAACCAACATGAATGAACATCCTAACGGAGAATCTTAAAACGTATTGCTAAAGCATGATGGAGCATAGCTGAGGGCAGCGGTGGTACTTGCGAATAAGTACCACCCGTACCGTCACTCTTAAGGCAGGAGGAGATACTTTTCTCTCTTCACCTGCAAGGGCTGTTGATCCGTAGGTTTTGTTTATTATTCCGTTCGGCCCTATCTCTCTCTTCCAAGCCTCTTCCAAAGAGATCCTTCTTCACTCACTTCACTCAGAAGCCAATCTGCTTAGAGGGGAACTCTTAGTTCCCTCATCTACTTTATTGAATAGTCGGAAAGAGATGCAGTCGATCTCTCTCTATCTATGATACAGTTCGTGCAATGCGGTAGATTTCAATCTCTATCCCTAAAACAAAGCACTCATTTCACCGTTTAGCTCATCGACTGTTCACCGTTCATTCAGGCTTTGCTCGCTGTAGTCCAGCTCCCGGGGTCATAGCTCTTGATGGGTTGTGTGTGGGAAAGATGGAAGGCTTGCACGCTGACGGTATTGGAAATCGTGTTTTAATCGGTCAAATGGGTTCAGTTCAGTCTCGTCAACAGGGCTTAATGCACGCGATAGGGATGGATGACTTTACGATCTGCTGGGATGAGAGAAAGCAGCAATAGAGCGCCACTAAGCAAGGAATAAAAGACCTGCAAGCGAAGCACCATACATGCAAGGAAGCGTTAGCTACCGATCAATAAGCGAGGAAGGGAGCCTACTAAGCACTTTATTATGACTGGATGCCGCTCTTTCTAGTGGTAAGTAGCTTTTGTAAGCAAGATTAGTTGGGTTAACAACCTCTATATGGGAGCCACCCATTATCAGAAGTTGAGTAGTCTACAAAGTGTGCAACACCCCGTAGGACAGAATTGGGACCGACTACATCTATTTATTGTGACTCAGCTAGCTGGGGAATCAATCCTAGATCTAAAGAAAAGAGTTCAGATCTTGGATCTATAACTTCTAGCGCATCTGCCTTACAGCACGCCTCTCTTTTAGGAGACCTCTCTTTTTACTTCCTTGATCGGGAAACCGGCGAGAGGACGGCATCTGCATAGCACAAGGTCTAAATAAAGGGGTAGTTGTTTCCAGGGACTTACTTTCTATTGCAGACACTTTGAAGCCTTCCTCCAGTCGTGCCGGATAAGCGCTTGAATCCCATTTATTTACAAAAAAGTAGGTCCGGCCCCGACCTTTTCTTTACTCATGTTTAACTGGCCTATGTAACTCCCCCAGAGGCTGTGCTCATAAATGAAGAAAATGACAGCCAATTCAGCTTCTCCTTGCTCATCACTGGACCTTATTTCAGAAGCTTTTATTGTGGGATCCCACTTGGGTAACCATGTGGGTGAGGACCCACCTCTCGATCGCCGACCTGTGTCATAAGCAGACTCCTCTCTTTTTTGAAGTTAGCAAATTTATTTTTATTGAGGAGAGATCCCTAAAATTGAGAATGAGATAGTCACAGGTGCAACCGACCACACGAATAGGTTCCCAATTGTGTTTGAAGACCTCGGATCTCCTCAGTTAGCGGCTAAAAAAGTGAAGTTATTGTAGTTGGAGCATCCCGAGTTGAACCGGCCATAGGGGCCATGTTCAGGCCTCCATCTGGGTAAGATCCAGCAACGCTTTCTGTTGAATGAATAATGGATCTGGATCCCAATGATGACAATGCTCTCGAATAAGAGGGAGTCATCGAATGAAATAAAGCAACTAGGTAAGATGCCTTACCTAAAGCTAATATAGGATGACCTAATCGAGAGGTTGTAGACATAGGCAAAACTTCTTCACTTTAAGCAAGAGCCGGGGCGACTCCTAACAGTAGCGTTATTAGACCAACCAAGGGGGAATATCCATTATGCAAAGGTACGGCCGTAAAAGAGGATAAAGTTGATCTACAAGAAAAATACCCGCTGCCACCAGCAGCGTGTGCCAAAGCAGGAGGTGGCTCTTTCGCTTAGTTACAAAATAAGTAGCAAGGTGTGGGATGCATGATCAAAAGCAGGAACGCGGGTTTCTCGACCTCGTTAGGACGGGACCTATCAACTCTATTTAAGGCCCATTCTCCATCTGTGGCTCGCCCAAGGAGCGTTCCACTTTCATCCGGTAAGCGCCTAGCCAGTCTCTGCTTGGATCCCCGTGCTTATTACCTTCGCTAGAGGAAGGAAGAGATAAAGAAAGTGGCTCAAGCTGAACTTTATCATCTTAGGCGTCTTACATCGATGAAAGTAGATTCTCCGCATCAACGGTAGAATCTTAATTAAATGGAATCGCTGGTTGTAGATATAGAGGTCGTTCCCAGGAATTCTGGACCTAGCAAGGAGGAATTATTTTAGCTTAGATATCCTGTAGTATAGAATAGAAGGACCCCACGTAGCATTATTGTTTGGGTGCTAGATAAAGAAGAAGGGCGACCTACGCGCCCTAACCTGGGGATTTTGCGTATTTCAGCTCTCGTCGTGTTAATTCATTCATTGAAGATTATTGAGTAAGGAATGAAGTAGGCCGTTATCTCCATCGCGGAATTCCGAACTTACCATCCCTTTTAGCGCCCTTAGTGGATCCAGTATTTCAGGCAATGGCTTCTCTTTGAAAAGCGGCATACCTAGGCACGGTCCAACATATACGATCTTGCTGGTGTGCTTTCAGCAGCTGCCGTCTTAAGTATTCTCAGAAAAGAATTGAGACTTACAGCTATATTTTTCATTGGCTGCAGGATTTACAGAGTGAATAGTTGATGCAAGAGCTGGAGCAGAGAAGGCAGTGCTAGTAGCTGGGCAAAGGTCCTATACGTCTGCCATTCCTCAACACATTTCTGTAGACAGAGACTACTTTTATATAGTCGAGTTGACATTTGGCATGAGACAGACGCTTCTAAGGAAATTAGTCTGAGCCTTCCTTCTTCTTCGATAGCATCAATTAAATGGCGCTACTATTGGAAAAGATGGTCAAATAATCGGCTTCTTGCACCGTCAAAGAGGGCGGGAGCATCCTCTTCTGGGCATCTAGATCGATTCCTAAGACCCTCTTATGCGCTACGTCCTACTCCTACTGCAGATAGATGCGCCGACCCGCTTGACTGCTTGACTTTGCCTGCTTTCCTGTCTCAACAATAAGATAAGAAAGGAAATAAGTCCTGCCTAATTCCTTATCCTCCTATAGTCAAGTCAAGGGCGTATTCTCTCCCCCTTCTCTGTGCGCACCGGTAATTCCTTCACAGTGAAAACTCCCTTCGACTGCGAACTCTTAGCAATATCCTTTCTTATATACTTGCAGTTCAGTTCCAAGCCTTCGGCAATGATAAGATAAAGAACCGCTCCGCACCTTCCCTATGTGCAATGCAAGAAGTTCCTTAACAACTCACTAGCATCCTCCTCTGGGCATCTATCTAATAGATGTGTCAAAGAGCGTATTCGTCGCAAACAACCTATTCAACTAGTTGCAACATCTTCTGTAACAACAACAGCCTATTGCATCTTCGATTTCCTGGTATTCAAAGGGGCTACGCGGCCAGAAAGAAAGAAATCCTGCAACCCGAGTATATTGTTAAAGCAGAGTTTCCCCCTGAGCAATGAAGATAGGGAACTTGCCCAAACCAATAGCATGAAACCAAAAGCATACGCTTTGTTCTTACGAAGACTAAGCGGGAAGGATGGTTTGCAAGGAGGTCTACTGGCAGAGCAGGAAGATAGGCAAAGGGGGAAGCGGCTAGAACTTCTCCTCCAACGTAGCTGGTAAGGCTAGTGTAATACCTTATTGAAGCGGATAAAGCTTAATGAAGATTCGAAACTCATGGTAGCTCAGGAGTAGGAAAAGGTATTACAGAAGCGTGCTTTAGGAAGTGTTCGAAAGACGACCTCAACACAAGGAGAATGGATGACGATGAGAACAAGGTGGAATCCAAACAGAGGGAATAGAGGATTACGAACACAGTCCTAAAGCAAGTTCCAAGAACGAGGAGAAAGAAGATAGCCCAGAAAGGCCTACAACCAGAGCCAAGTAGACAGATAGCGTTGCAGAGACCAATTCACCTAAGGGGATCAGTCCCCAAGCCGGGGAAAGCGGAGCTCGGTGATTAGACGTAGGGATTGCTCCTTCTACGGTCCAGCGAGTTAGACTCGTGCTTGACCATAAGGAAAAAGCATGCTGGAGGAGTGCACTAGACCCCAGCGAGGGTCATAGGCGGGACGTAGCCATTCGCCTTCACGAAGAGGATAGTGCTTTCAGACGGCTTTCTCAATCGTGCCCAGAAGCAACACTTAACACCATGGAAGTGGAAAGAGAGGATTTGATTAGCGCGCCTTCTGCCTGTCCTTTGCTGACTCTGTCGATGGGCATCATCTGCTCTTTGACCTATTGTTTTCCTTAAAGCGCATGTTCTCTCTATAGTCAAAGCAGAGAGAAAGAGAAGAGCCTTACTGATATGATAGAGGCGCTAGCCTTTTTAAGCTGGCTTCTGTTGGTCTTGTATTGGCATATAGCAAATGCTTGGGATAAAATATAGCTGGCTAGCATATAGCATTGCTGTATGCCCGCCCTCCTCCTGCTGAATGACATAATATTCTTTATGTTTAGAGAGGTGGCCTCCCCGACCACCAACCACTAGGGCGAAGAGCAAAGCTCTTATCTTATAACATAACAAGCAAAAAAAAAGGCGGTCCAAGCAATCAATTTCTTAGCGCATGACTTTATTCGCTCGCTATAGCGCTTTAATAACAGCTAGCCTTTCAAAGAGACAGGCTTCGGAAACTGCCCATTGAGACTTTAAAAGGAAACATCAATGTCAATGAAATCTTTTATTTAACGATGATGATGTGAAGTACATTATATATTTCAAGGCGATCGGAGTCAGGCTCCTACGTCGCCTTCCACGTGAAAGGTAGCTTTCCCTACCACTCTATAAGCTAGCGAGCGAGAGAAAGACCTAAGCTTCCTACCTCGCGGACAACCCTTGAAAGTGCACAAGAGTAGCTCGTCTTCGTTGTTCCAGAGCTACCGGTTAGGAAAGGAAGCCACCAGTCAACTTAGTGGTCGGTTCGCGAGAGACCGAGCTACTGTTGCCATTGAGGCTGAACTGGAAAAGGTGCTGCTTATGATGAAGCACCGCTGATGCCACCGATCTTGCTCTTCCTTCCCCTGCGGATTTATGCTCCTGCGATTAGAAAGACAAAGAAATCGGATCGTGTGAGTGAGCCCATAGCACGGATTGCTATCGTTCCCTTAGTGAACCTGCTACCCGCACGTTAAAGCCCTAAGCTAAGGAGCTGGGGAAGCACCGGATTAGGTCGCTTTCCGAGGGTTAGGATCGACGGGCCGGGAAAGGAACGAAGTCACTCGACCAACGGGAGAAGCTCGACCGGCTTTCTTATATTAGTTAGGCGAGCTAGCTTTCTTTCCTTCTAAAATTCAATGAACTCACTCCCTTCTCGAGCGTCACTCGCTTCTCCTTTGAACTCCAGCAAAAGCAAAACATTAGGACGGTTCTTGCCACTCGTCTTCTTCAGATCGGATGGCACCCTTAAACTAATATCGGCTTCTCTCCACGAGTCTCTGGCATAGTTATTATTGAAACAAATCAAACTCCTAGCGGTCTTTTTTTTGGTTGAGTGGCTTTGGCTCACTGGTTCTTACCTCCGGTTTCTTTGTCTCTTGGTAAAATGCTCCTGCAGCTTTCGCTTTAGTCCCGGCTGCTGCTCCCGACATACTTGTTGTCTATCAACCGATCAGCTGCTGCAAGTGCCGCGTCCAGGTCCACGACATTCTGCCTCCGAAATTCGGCTTGAGCCCACGGTTGTAGCCCCTTCATGAAGAATAGCTTATCCTCCAATGTTCAAAGGCATGTCTTTCTTTTTTTTAGATCAACATCAATAACGACTTGATGTACATTCATCTCGCACCGGCTTAAGATTGAACAGGGCCTGCCATGCCCCATCCAGAACACGTTGCCAGGCATGAACTGTGCCTTCAGCTCGGCCTGAAACTCCTGCCATGACCGGATTGAACAGCGGCCACAGCCCCTCTCTTCGACTTTGGTTTCTAGCTTTGCGCTTGATATAAAAAAAAGATCGAGGTAAATTGATGCAATCTGCGCCTTAGCCTCCTCGCAAAAAGGCTGCATCGATAGGTATGGCTCCCTTTACTAGCTCGTTACGTGTACTTAATCCTTCTTCTTTGATCACTGGCATCTCTACAACTATGTATGCGGGTCAGCTATCACCATATCTCATTGTTGAAAATGATCCACCTAACCATGCAATACAGCCTATCTCGATTCCTCTCTCTCTTTAACCTTCCCATCTTGCTTTCTTTTGAGCAGTCACTGGTCGCTCTAGAAGCGCATCTAACGCGCATTGAGCGAGCTGTTCAGGTGTTGCTTTTCCCTTTTGGGCCCTCCCTCCGCAAAACCGGAATTTAGCTTTGTCGTCTTCTTTACTTACTTGAGTTCTTCGAGTCCTTCTTTTTCCCACCATTATGAACTCTTCAACTTGTAGTCCACCAGGAGGCTAAATCCTCTCCTGAGTTCCGTCTGAGCCCAGGTTTGTAAACCAGCCATTCAATGGAAGACTTTTTCCTCTTTTTTATGTTCAGCATTAGGGTCCTTCACATAATCTCGAACCCTGCCCCCCTTCCTCAATGAGTCACGAGCGAGCCATGCCACATTGCATGGGAGGAACTGATCCTTCACTTCCTTTTTGAGCTTTCGATTCTAGGCCGCTTTAGTTGGCAAGCCGGCTCGATCCGGGTTCTCCTTCGCATCACCGGTAAGATACATGCTGGTGATGGTGACCTTTTCCTCTTCCGGGGCACGGACAGCCTTGAACTCTTCCATGGTCTTTGTGGTACAGGCTACGGCTCCAAGAGCCCCAGGAGTCTGTCCCGCTCTACCTTGTCCTGTTGACACACGAGGCACGTCTCCACATACTCAGCAACGTCGTCTCGCATGCCCGGCCAGTAGTACCCCCGCTTTTGCAAGGCCTGGTGGTCCACATAGACTATTTTGTGCCTAATCTAATAGCTAATGCCAAAACTTCTGTACAGAATCATGGCGAGTCCTTCTCTTTCAGTTGTGGTGTAATTGCGCTCTGTCGGTGACAACCTCCTACTCCACAGTGGGATGATCTAGTTTGGAAGGCCCCTCTTGAGCCAATGTACAATATATAGCGAAAAGAGAAGCAGAGACTTGTCCCAGTCCGGAAACCGAAGTTACGGGGCTGTAACTAAGCACTCCTTGAAATACTGGAACGCATTCTCCTGCTCTGGTCCCCTTAGACAATCAGGGCTGTCCCTTCTTAAGCAATGACTCTTAAGGATGTGCATGTTTGGCTAAATGGTTAATGATTATTTAGTGGGATAGTCAAAAGTCCTAGAAAGGACCGGACACCGCCAACCGGCCGTTATCGAAGTCACCATTTCCGTAATTACGAGTAATTGATCCGGGTCCGTTTTGAATCCATCTTTGCAGACTATATGTCCCAATCACTTCCCTTGGTTCACTATAAACTGACTCTTGGTAGGATTCCAGGATAATAAAGCCTTTTGACTTACATACCAAACCCTTTACCTGTGGAATTGGCGTTTAAACCATTTTTAAACCTTTACTTCACAATAACTCGGGATCTAATCCCCCCTTTAATATAAATAAGGAGATGATAAATCTTTATCCTGTAAATTCAATGGGAGAAATACATCCCGATGATATTGAATCGGATCAATATCATTGAATAACAATATCTGCGCTATCAAATCTATTCATCATCGAGAATGGAATAGTATAACATATGAAGATCTTTTATCCATACGGAATAAAAAAAGGGATTCCTCAAGAATCCCGTTGAATTTTTCATTCTTTCTTTTCGATAACCAGATGTATTACAAGCTTCCTTATACAATCATCTGATGAGGTATCATCGTCTTCCACTTCCATTGGTCACAAACAAAAAAAGAGGCCTATAGGAACCAGGGTGAAATGACTCCTTTTGTTCTTTTTTTTTGAAGACAAAGAGGTGTGATAAAGATGGGTCCCGGTATGGTATAGTATATATGGTATAAAAGATAAAATATTTCGAAAAAGGAACTCTTTTTTAGTTTGTTCTTTCTTCGATAGGACCCGGTAGGAAGAAAAAAAATGTTGCCCTTTGTTTGATCTTTCTTTTATTAATATCCTCTTTCCTTGGATTGGGACTAGGACACATATATCAAAAATGAAGTCTTCCATTTTTTTGAGATAGATTGTTTCCAATTAGGAATTGAGGTTACAAAAAATCGGAGCTAGAAAAGGAGGTAGTTTGAATCTGAAAAGTCGACTGACTTTATAACGCGGGATAACTATGTTAAGGTTAAGTTCATTTTGTATCGTACAATAAACGAATCCCATTTTTGTATGTGCTCCCGGGAAACATATTTTGATTTTCTTCCATTCACTTTTATCGTAAAGCGATCAGGAGCCATCGAAAAAGCCAGACCAGTACGGTATCTCTTGGAATCCTGAATATGGTGCTACCAACAATTGTACCAATCTACATATGTCTCTCCCCGGTACTAGTTGAAGTAATTTAAATTACCTTATTTGGTTGGCAACTAATCGAGTAGTTGAGAAATGCGAAACGAAAAAGTAAAAAAGAAAATGAAGGATCCTCCTGCTGGGAATTAGATCCTGCTCCTTGTCCCCCCTCTTCACAGAAAATAAAGAAATGAATTGATGGGGTCATCAGATACTATGTCGGGACTGACGGGGCTCGAACCCGCAGCTTCCGCCTTGACAGGGCGGTGCTCTGACCGATTGAACTACAATCCCAGAGAAATAAGGAGCCATCTTTTTTCTCATTTTCTTTCATTCGAACCATTTATAATCGCCGTGTTGTAACAGAGACACGAATGATATACTAACAATTGTTATACTATATAATAAAGAATTTATACTATATATTTAGTATAAATGAAGTAGACAAATTCATGAATTGACAAAAATAAAATGGGCAAATTCATGAATTGACAAAAATAAAATGGGCCCTTTTAACTCAGCGGTAGAGTAACGCCATGGTAAGGCGTAAGTCATCGGTTCAAATCCGATACGATAAAGGGCTTTTTTATTTTCCACGAAACTCAATCAAGTCTTAGTCTTCATTTTTCAGCAGAGGATATATATAGAAAATAAAAAAATGTTTTTAGGCTTAATCCGCCTTTACTAAAGATCAAGGGACTTGTACTCCGGCTAATAAGGGAAAGGATTTCTAAAAAAAAAAAGTTTGACTCTGATTACTATTAGTCCGAAGCGCAAGCGCTAAGTAAGCAAGCTACCTAATGTAAAAAAAAACCGAGGCTAACGTCAAGTAGAAACGAACAAGGTCTACGGCCATACTATCAAAGCACTATATCTTTTCTTTTCATTTCTCTCTCCTCTATGGAAATAGGGGATGATACGTGGTATACCTGATCGGGTGGTCAACGAGACGTACGTAAGTCGACATAGCTCCATGTATATGTTCTTTGGAGCTAGAAGCCTTCCGGAACGGAATTATATCAATAGAATAAAATGAAATAATGGTGAGCCTAATCGAAGGGTCATGCCTATCGGGCTGACCAATGCACCAGCCAGCGTGGTGGCGAACACGCTGTGCTGTAAGCTAAGCGGTTCACCTTGTAGACGGAGGAGATATATAAAGTGTGCCGTGCGTGATTCATAAGATTCTATAGTGGCACCAGTATATTATTTCACTTAGCCCGCCTCTCCCATGACTTTCTGGACCAACCAACCCAACCCGGATCTGCCCTCGCAAGTCTCTCTGCATTTTGGGAGCAGAGCATGCAAAATCGAGCAATGGATCTTAGAAGAATTCCACTTTGAACGGCACGACTCTTTCTATTTCTGCGCTGGCATTTGAGTTGTCTCCCCTCCTCTTTCAATCGACACACTTGACGCAGATAGCCCCGGTGGCCCCGGCTGGCTTCTGCCTCTATCAGGAGGCGGCAGCCCCCACCTCCACAGCCACAGCATGCATGGAGGAGCAGCTCCTTAATCCGCACTACAACCAATCAAAAATTTATCCAGATCGATATATGATGCTAAACCGAGACCGAGATAGAGAGAGAGCCCCTTTTTGTTTGCTCTTCGAGACAAAAGCGCTCATAGTAATGGTGCTAATTCCCATGTTCCTTCTAGTCTCGTTTGGTTTCGAGAGCCTCCCCCTCCCCGATGCAGAAGTCATCCTGGATTTTTTTGATTCCGTATGCAGCAAGAGCAATTCCGGCACTATTCAATTGCGAGTTGCGGCGTTAGCAACTAATGAATCATGGCATTTAGGGCCTCAACTCGCAATTCAATAGTTCTTGCTCTTGCTCTTGAATTTCATAGTGAGTGCCGCGAATCCCTTGCTTGTTGGATAAATAATTAACAAATAGAAAGAATCTAAATAAAGGCGTATACGCGGGAAGGGGGTCCACTACTTCTTCATTCAGGGGGGGACTTGCCTCATTACTTCCCACTGGGCGAGAGGTGCACCTAACCCACCTACCCACTCATCAATCACGGTGTTCAGCTGACTTGCACTGATAGACCCCTATTGTATTGGAATTAGGCGCCCTTTGACTGTTGTCAACTAATCTTTTCAATGTTCGATTCTACTCTATGTTAGAACATTTCTGTG